TATGAGTTTCAAACTTGAATTTTGATTACTAATTTACTCAGTTTTATCTTTTCTCCCGCCTTCATAAAGTAGAGGCATTTCCACTATCACTATAGTTTTCTAAAAAGGTAACTATCTCGGTTTAATATATAAATTTCTATATTTAGTATAGAATCCGCGAAAAGGACTTTCCTTTATATTTATAAGAAGGAAAAGGCTTACTATCTTTGGGATCTGATGCTACACCGCTGCTCAATACCTTAGGGGATCAACTCTATTACATAAATTGATTCCTAACTTTTATTTCATATATAAATAAGCAGTTCTTATTGTATCGGCCCAAAACCTCGCGAATTGATCTTTACGGCGCTTCCTCTATCAATTAGATCCTTTATCCATCGAATAAAGTATCTAGGCATACCTATTTCTTCATATTCATACTTAAAATTTTATGAAGTTTAGTTCTTTGCTACAGCTGATAAAAATCGTCGTTTTGGACAATACATATGTAGAAAGCCTATTTTTTTTTTTCTAGTATTTATTAATGAATTTGTTCTTTTGCCTTTTTTATTTCTATAGTGGAGATAGTCGCACGTAATGACAGATCACGGCCATATTATTAAAGGCTTGTGGTAAGAATGGGTTTCGCTCTAGTGCACGGAAATAATATTCCAAAGCTTTTGTATGTTCTCCGTTTCTTGTGTGGATAAGGCCTATGTTATAGAGTATATAACTTCGATCATAGGGATCCATTTCTAGTCGCATAGCTTCATAATAATTCTGTAAAGCTTCCGCATAATTTCCTTCGGATTGAGCCGACATCCGTTACGGTCGTCATTCGATTCAAAAAATCTCCGTTTCAGAACCGTACATGAAATTTTTATCTCATACGGCTCCTCCTTTATGTACATAATGAGACTAATACATGGAATAAAAAAAATGAAATATTCTCATTATAAACTGAGTGGGGCTGGTGTTTTTACAAAAAATCTCTAACCAACCTTCTTGTAAAAGATCTTTCCTTAACATCAAGTCTGTTGATACTAGATAAAAAAAGGGGGACTCCCGCAATTTATTTGTCTTAAACGCCACTTAATTTTCAGGAATTAGTCACTTCAACAGTTTTCGATGGCTATACGGGTATCCAAAACACGAACGAGATGGGTGTTTGTTGTCCCAACCATGCTTGCTAGTCCCGATCCTCATAAGGAAAAGGGATATTTTATAACAAAATTTTCCTGTTGTTGATTCCGAGGAGTAGTGCCTCTTCCTCTATGCCTCCTATTAGTACTAGTGGAGTAGGTTTGACCTAACACAACCGTAGGTGTAACCTTTCGCTCAATACTCTATAATCAACAATTGAAGCATTTGAGGTTGCATTACTCGCGGATACACGATAGAAGGGTTTGTTTTATTTACAAACTTCACCTTCACCAAGCGTTTAATTTTTTCAAATAATTTTTTTTTCTTTATATCCCGAATAAGATAATTATTATGCAACTTTTTCCTAAGAACATTAAAAAATAGAAAAAAAAAAATGAAATTTAAGAAAAGTATAAAATAACTAAATAAAAAAAAATCAAATCACACCATCTCTGTAATAAGCGAATGCCTCTTTCTCCCCCGAAGTTGTCGGAATTATTCGTAATAAGATATTGGCTACAATCGAAAAGGTCTTATCAATAAAATTTCCAGTTATTCGAGATCTAGACATAGGCAGAAATTCATGCTATAATTTTTTTTTAATTACTTTCGTGAGAAAATAATCCCACAACCGACGGAATTTGACAGTACGAAATAACATAAAAGCGGACTCATTAAAATTAAACTTCTACTCAAATTTTTTCTTTTTTGCAGGACTCAATAAAAACAAAACTAATAAATATTTGAAGACGATTAGATTTCAACTAAATCTTAAATATAGTAAAAAATATCGGAAAATATTTTGATTTCATCAAAGTTGAAGAATCAACGAATTTATTCGAAGTTGTAGGAAAATTCGAGAAGTTTTGAGTAAATTATGATCCAAAGAGGAAAAAGGGTTGAATAATCGCTCTATGATGGATGAAAATAGACTAACCATTCATTTAGTGTTGTGTATATAACGGGTAATACGCTATACAATCAAATATAAAAATTCCGCGGGCCTTTCGTTGGAATAAATCTATGGGATAAGAAGTTATGATAAGGGGTTCTTGTTAAAAGATCTCAAACTTGCAAGTAATTTTCTAATTTTTATGAAAATAGAATAATGGTCTAAACTAAATAAAACGATGGTTTAAAGGGAACTATTAAAGATAGTCAAAAAAAAAAAGATCAATCAGTGGAGTTGTTCCAATTAAGTGATTTAATCCAGTATAAAAAAAAATTCAAAAAGAAAATTTGGAGTCCCATCTTCGTAAACATGAATAGATACCTTTATTTGTTGTTTTTAAGAGTTTGTCCCACAAAATTATCTCCTTTCCCCAACGTCGACTAAGGTTTGGCAAAGTTTTTCTATTTTTTTTTTTAGTTAAAATTAAAATAGGGTGTACGCATTTATCCAAAAATAAAATATGAATCACTATTCACTCGACTTATTATCAACTTTCTCATTATGTAGGAGAGATGGCCGAGTGGTTGAAGGCGTAGCATTGGAACTGCTATGTAAGCTTTTGTTTACCGAGGGTTCGAATCCCTCTCTTTCCGTACCCTTCACCTAATTCACCAACGTTAATGTTATTGACCACAATATCTCACATCAAATAAAAAAGGGACACCATTATTCCTACCTTTCTTTGATATGGTTTCGCTATTCCTAATCTCAATTTCGGTAATATGGAAAATACTAGAAAGAATAGACAAGGAATTAAAACCTCCCTATCAATCTATGATACATAAATGGGAAAAAATCCCTTACTTAAAAACTCTTTATATGGGTGTAAAGGGAGGGCAAAATTGTCTGAATCCTTCTTATTTTCGTTAAGTTTAAGTCTGACGAGAATAATATTCTACAACTAGTAATTCATTTATTTTCAAACCGGCCCATTTACTATCGAGTATTTCATTGACTGATCCTTTATATTGGAATGGGTGAAGGGTCAAATGTTTTGGCAATTCCTCACGGGAGGTTGAATCAAGATAATTTTGAACCAAAGACTTAGATTTTTGGTCATCTCTCACTGTAATAATATCGCGGGGTTTGCAGCGATAACTTGGTATATCTACTATACCACCATTAACTAAAATATGTCTATGGTTAACCAATTGGCGTGCTTGAGGAATAGTCGAAGTTATACCTAATCGAAAAAGAATGTTATCCAACCGCATTTCAAGCAATTGTAGTAAAACTTGACCTGTTGACCCTTTTGCTTTTCCGGCGATATGAACATATTTAAGTAATTGTTGTTCTGTAAGACCATAATGAAAGCGTAATTTTTGTTTTTCTTCTAAACGAATACGATATTGAGATTTTTTACCGGGGCGTAATTGGTTTCGAAAATCGTTTCCAGCTCTAGGCTTTTTAGTAGTTAGTCCCGGTAAAGACCCCAGACGACGTATTTTTTTGAAACGAGGCCCTCTGTAACGTGACATAAAGACTCCTTATGAAGTTGCATAAATCTAAATGAAATATGAAATTAAACTAAACTAAATGCTAAATAGAAAAATGAAAAATACAATATAAATTTGAAATTCCACAATAAATTAATCAAAATTTATTTAAATATTGTACTACAAAGAAAAATTCTAAAGAATAATTAGATGAATTGTATCACTATTCTGGCCTTAATACTTAATATATTAGAAAATATATATCTAATTTATCGTATTAATATTAAATAGAATATTTTCTATAATATCAAACTTAATTAATTATTAATTTCAAACTATTAATTACTAAAAACTCTTCAATAATATTCTAATTCTATTAATAATTTATATTATTATTAATAGAATTAGAATATAAAAATCAAAGTAAGGGTTCTCTTTTTGATTGATTTAGTCTACATAGATAAAACTCCTCCCCTTTTTTTTAATAATTGGAAATTTTTAAGAGATAATAGAAGGGTGCCGTTTGGGAAAAGCAAAAGAAGCCTTTTCAATTTCGTTGATTTCACATTTTCAACTATGTAAAAAAAATCAAACAAATGGAGAAAAGCCCACTATCGGAGTCGAACCGATGACCATCGCATTACAAATGCGATGCTCTAACCTCTGAGCTAAGCGGGCTCACATAACATAAATTGTACCCACATAGGAATTTATTAAACTGCTGGAATCTTAGCTATTAACTAACTCTTCATTCTTAACTCTTCAGATACTAATTAATATATAATTGGATCCATTTATCTTATCAAATATATGATTATCAATATCTTAATTAGCTAGTAAGATTTTTTGAATTCAAATTACAATTGAATTTCAAATTCTTTTTTTTTTTTACTATGCTAAAATTTACTAATATAATTAGATTTCTTTTAGAAATAAAAGATTTTATTCCTATCTGCTAATTTATTTAAATTAGTAATTTAATTAATACATATTAGATACATTATAATATTCGAAATAATTTCAGTTGAAATTATTTTTTATTTTAATTAAAAAAGGAATTTTTAGTTATAGCCATTAGATTCGTTATGGCTATTAAATTATTCAATATATAGAGTAATAAAATCGATTTTTAGTTATTTTTCGTTCGGAAAGATAAGAGCTAAGACGAAAACAAAAGAAAAGAATCGACCGTTCAAGTATTCAAAATTTCATGCTAAAAACAATAGAAATTGGGGAAAATATATGTAATATATATATATATTATACTAATAGTATTTATTATACTATATATTGTATATTGAATTGATGAATTCAATAGTCCGATCATAATATAACTGAAAGAAAAAGCAAAATATTTGGATAATGATATCCAAATTACAAAAACGATATCCAAATTACAAAGCAAAAAGGGGATATGGCGAAATTGGTAGACGCTACGGACTTAATTGGATTGAGCCTTGGTATGGAAACCTACCGAGTGATAACTTTCA